GTTATTAAAAAAAAGTAAAGTCCAATAATGTATGTATATTGGACCTTTTGAGGCAATTATATAATCTAGGGAGCAATTCTAATGGGTCATATATTTCAATGCAATTTCGTTTTTACTTTTCCCTGGATTAGTCTATTTCCCATGAAAAGTAAAAAGGGGTAAGGTAACTTTGTGTTGATTGTTTTCTAAATGTAAATTTTCTTCTTCTGCATGTAAAAAAGGAATAACTAAATCAATCAAATTCCGAGAGGCTTCATGAAGTGCTTCTTTCGGAGTTAAACTTCCATTTGTCCATATTTCAATAAAAAGTATCTCTTGTTTTTCATTCCCATTCACATAAGAATGAATACTATGATTCGCGTTTCTAACGGGCATGAATACAGCATCTATAGGATAACTGCTGTTTTGACAGTTCTTTGGCATTTTTCTACGATATCCACGATCCCTCTCGATTTGTAATTCAATACACAAATTAATGTGTTCCGTTAGGTTAGCTATATGCTGTGTATTATCAACGATTTCCACAGAAGGTGGTAAAATAATGTCTTGAGCAGTTACATATCCAGGACCCTGGATACAAATAGACGCTTTACGAGTTTCATACAGATTACTTCTCAATACAATATCTTTCAAATTCATTAAAATTTCATGTACAGATTCTTGAATACCTAGGATGGTAGAATATTCGTGTGTTATTTTCTCAGATTTTGCACGTGTAATACATGTTCCTTCTATTTCTCCGAGCAGAGCTCTTCGCATCGCGATGCCTATTGTATCGGCTTGGCCTTTCATAAGTGGGGCCAGAATAAAGCGTCCATAATAAAGACGCTTACTGTCTTCTCTTGATTCAACACACTTCCACTGTAGTGTCCGAGTAGATACTATTAATTTCTCTCGAACCATAGTAATATTAGTTTATCAAATCGTTGAATTATTTTATTTATTTCTCTTGAAATCTCTTTAATGTTTTAATGTTTACACACGTCTTTTTTTAGGGGGGCCTACAGTCGTTATGTGGCATAGGGGTTAGGGTTAGGTTACATCCCGTACGAAACTTAATACCACTTCTACGAATAGCTCTTAATGCTGCATCTTTCCCTAGACCCCGGCCCTTTATTTTATGATTACTTTTGCTTGTTGCATACCTTCATCTACCACTACTAGCATTTCCTGCTGCGGTTTGAGCGGTAAATGGTATCCCTCTTCTTGTACCCTTGAATCCACAAGTACCGGCGGAGGACCAAGAAATTACTCGAGCCCATACATCTGTAATAGTCACAAGGGTATTATTGAAACTTGCTTGAACATGGATAACCCCCTTTGGGATTCTATGTGCATTCTTACGTGAACCAATACGTCTATTTCTACATGAACCGATTTTTGGTATAGGTTTTGGCATATTTTATCATCTCATAAATATTAAATAAGCGATATATGGATATATCCATTTCATGTCAAAACGGATCTTTTTTTATAAAGGTTATCCTTGTCTTTGTTTATGTCTCGGGTTGGAACAAATTACTATAATTCGTCCCCGCCTACGGATCAATCGACATTTTTCACAAATTTTACGAACGGAGGCCCTTATTTTCATATTTGTCACCCCTTTTCTTAATTCCGAATCTACTAAAATTGGAAGAAAATAAGTTTCTTGAAATTTTTAACCTCGAATTGTATTCCCACGAAAGAATGTTGAAATTTAAAAAACTACCAAATTATTTGAGTCTTTTCTTTGGCGTATACAAATTTTATATCCTTTAGTGTAATCATAATAATTTATCGCAATTTTGATTCTATTTATTGGTGTTATACGTATAAAACTACGTTAAATCCTTCTCGAAGCAAAACCCAGAATCATATTTTCATTATCTAAACGAACTTGTAACATACATAACATTGGGAAGTAATTCATTAATTAAATTAAACCCTGATTAATAGCTTTTTGTTCTTTCATGCGAGGGAAAATGTCTTTGAAGTATCAACAACGATCAACTAATCTAAGAGGCATAATATTAGAAATCGACTCTCTCTCGCTTTTTTTTTTTTTTCAAATAGGAAAGTTCCACATCTGATTCGGCTATCAAAAAAATTATCATATATACTACCAAATTTCTCCGCCGATCTCTTCTATTCGAGCTTATCGGTCTGTCATTATACCTCGAGAAGTAGAAAGAATTACATACAATCCCCACTCCGCCTAAAATTATCGGAATTCGTTGATAGTGAGAATCTATTCGCAGGCCGGGTCGGCTGATCTGTTTTAACTTTAAAACAGTTCTATACGGCTCTTTACTATTCTTCCTATGTCGTAGAGTTCAAACCAAAAAATATTTATTGTTTTCCTGATGTTTTCTCACATTTTAAATAAAACCTTCTCGTAAAAGGATTTTGACAATATTTTTACTGATGTTAGTAGATGGTATTCTAACTGTTCCTTTTTCATTCATTCATGTCAGCATTTAGTATAGAGGTGATTATGTCAGCAATAGTGTCTTTACTCATGATAAACTAAGATTATTATGAGCATATCGTCGATTACTAGCTCCTATGATTCGAATACACATTAATTCTCGGGCCCCGCTGTTATTCGCTACATTAAAGGGGGCTTGAGGTTGAATCATATCCTTTTTTTTTATCGGTTTTGTCTTTTTAAATGCAAAGGGTGAAAAAAAAAAAATAAATGTTGTTTGTTCAAAACAAAAAAATAAACCCCCAATTATTTTTTTTTTATCAAAAAAACCTCTTCCCTTTGGTTCTACATTCCTATCCCGAAATAATAAATTGGGTTCGTATAGGCATTTTTGATGCCGCTATTGAAACAGCCCTTCTGGCTATATTTTCCGCTACTCCACTCATTTCATAAAGTATTCTGCCGGGTTTAACGACAGCTACCCAAAACTCGGGAGATCCTTTACCCGAACCCATACGTGTTTCTGTCGGTCTTACCGTAACAGGTTTGTCTGGAAATATACGTACCCATATCTTTCCACCACGGCGTGCATTTCGTGTCATTGCTCGTCGCCCCGCTTCTATTTGTCTAGACGTGATCCAAGCGGGTTCAAGCGCTTGAAGGGCATATCTACCGAAGCAAATACTATTACCTCGATAAGATATTCCTTGCATTCTTCCTCTATGTTGTTTACGGAATCTGGTTCTTTTGGGGTTATAGTTGATGGTTGTTTATCAATTCCAACCATCTCTACTACAGAACCGGACATGAGAGTTTCTTCTCATCCAGCTCCTCGCGAATTAAACGATTCAAAAAAGAGTCATAGATGGTGAATAATAATATAAGGGATTGAGGCAATATTTTGTTTTGCTTTTTATTAGAATAGCAAATTTACTCAAATTTCGGGAAAATAACGAATTCGCGGGCGAATATTTACCATTTAAACTTTCAGTTGTAAAATTAGTCTATGACCTAACCTTGTCAAAAAAAAATTGGTTCGTTCCGCCATCCTACCTAATGAATCATTAGAATTCCTTTTCAATAGAATCTTGTGCAGTCACAGGTTCTGTCGTTCCCACCACCTCTCGATTAATGGTTAGGTCTTAATTTTACAACGGAGTCCCTAATTAAATTTGTTTGTGAGTCAACCTTCTCAGTCTTTATTGACTCGGGTCTCTTTATTTTTTGTTCTATGCATGTTTTTATCTAATTATGAATCAATCAGTTTTGATGCTCTATTACATTCCCTTTGATGAGATGAATGACTCATAGACCTTACATATTGGAATCATATATCGTTGATATTCTCTTTCTAGCTTTCTCTCTCCTTTCCATTTATCTCTATACTCTCTATTGCTTTACAATTAATATAATAATTAGATTCGTTTTTGTTTGTTTATGCAAAAATTATTCCAGTTGCTACAATGATATGCCTTAATATAACATATCTTGACTGGGTCTTTGTATCCACAGATAATGTGAAGCGGTAGGTTGTTTATAGTTCTATAGTTATTAGTTCGTACTGTGGGCTGTTACATTTTTTTGAGTCCTAATCCTAAAAAAAACCAACGAGTCACACACTAAGCATAGCAATTATATCAAATGATTAATCTAATTTTTATTTAACCCTATAGAATTGTTACTTTTTTTTTTAATCACTAAGAAAAATATAAATACAAGTCAAGTAAGTTCTTATTATTCCTGGTCTACAAATATCCAAATTTTGATACTTACGACTCCCCATAGATATTTCGAAACAGCATAGGAACAATGAATATATTTTAGCTCGAATGGTTTCTAAAGGAACCCTACCTTCTCTGATCCATTCGACACATGCAATTTATTTTATGTCGATACGCGCTGCAATTTTTACTTGAATTCCTTTTGTACTTGCCTGTTCGGTTAATTCAATAGCTTTTTTCATTTCTTTGTGAAATGAAACCCTATTCTTTAATTGTCCGGCTATAAATTCTGCAAGACGATTGGGGCGACCGTAAGGGTTTGCAATTTTTGTAATAGCAATGTTGAGTTTTCGGTTTACACAATTGAGTTATTTTTGTACATTGAACGGCAATTCTTCGATTTTTCGAGTTTTGTCTTCTATTAATAATTTGGGGAATCCCATAATATTATGATCTGAATCATATCAATTATTTTTTGAATCTCTATACGTCCAATTCCCTTGACACTAAAGGATATTTTCCTATTTTTTTGTACATAATTTTTGATACAATTTCGTATTTTTTGATCTTCTTGTAAATCCTCAGAATACTTTTTGGGCTGTGCAAACCAAAAATAATAATGACCTTGGGTTGAACCAAGTCTGAAACCAAGCGTATTTATTTTTTGTCCCATAATTTACCACTACTAAATATATTGTGAAACAATGTGTATTTTTTGTTTATCCAATCGAGTTTTTTAAGCATAACATAATATTGCCTATTTGTAGTTTTTTTAATATGAATTTATAGGAATAGTTGTCTTTGAAATATTCCTCAGTTCCAAACTACTTTACAGAATTTCCTTTTATCTATTTCTCGTTGTCCATCTA